ATGYAATTCAGAYTCAAATGAAACATTGCATCAATTTATCTTAATGGATTATTATAAAACAATAATGGGGCGTGGCCAAGCGGTAAGGCARCAGGTTTTGGTCCTGTTATTTCGAAGGTTCGAATCCTTCCGTCCCAGGTGGAACAGTATTATTGAATTGAAAAAAGACTTATAGAAGGGAAATATGATTTCGATAAGATTCTAAGTAGAGAAAGGTATATTTTTGCGGTGTAGGATGGGACGATAATAACATTGCATCAAAAATGCAGAAATAATGCTCATGCAAATGAAATAATTGATGGGATGCAATTATTGTTTTATGATTTCGTTCTACAAGAAGGGGATATGGCGGAATCGGTAGACGCTACGGACTTAAATTTTTTGAGCCTTGGTATGGAAACTTACCAAGTGATAGCATCCAAATCCAGGGAACCCTGGGATATTTTGAATGGGCAATCCTGAGCCAAATCCGATTTCTAGAGACAATAGTTTCTTTTCCGAGAACGGGATAGGTGCAGAGACTCAACGGAAGCTATTCTAACGAATCAACATAATTTGGATTGGATACAATCCATTTTTGGAAGTAATTAATTGTACGAGGATAAAGATAGAGCCCAATTCTACATGTCAATGTCAACAACAATGAAAATTGGAGTAGGAGGAAAATCCGTTGGTTTTATAGATCGTGAGGGTTCGAGTCCCTCTATCCCCAGGTTATCTGTTTTATTTTCGATTTGTTAAGTGTCTTAGAACATAAGAAGTTTTAATTGTATGACCAATGTCTGCTTCTCTTCTATATACATCTTTGTATATAACTGTATATAACATACACAAATAATACACAATATATATATATATATATATTGTGTATTATTTATTGTATAAATGATGTTTTTAGTTGTATCGTTGCTTCTACTCGTTCAAATGCTGTCTTTTACCCTTTTTGCTAGTTGACAGGAGTTTGGTTACTGTGCTAGTATGATGCACAGGGGAACAGCCGGGATAGCTCAGTTGGTAGAGCAGAGGACTGAAAATCCTTGTGTCACCAGTTCAAATCTGGTTTCTGGCATATACACTTTGTATAAGTATGAAATTTGTATAAGTATGAAAAAGGATACCTTATTCTTATGTAATAATTTATTGTACAATAGAATATAAAAAATATTGATTATTTACGAATAGTCATCAGTAATTCTATGTTATTGAATTGATAGGGAGTTCGTCCAAGTTATTTCAAAGGGGATAAAAACTACTTGAAATAACTCGAACTAGAGAGCGATTTTCTCTATTTCATTCGTATTAATGTCTTCTCATAAAGATAGAAATAACTAGAAACTATTATATAGTTATAGTTTCCAATTCTTCTGGAAGATTCTATTAAAATGAAAAAAATGATTTTGATAAATAGAAAGATTGAGAAAAAATAGCTTCCACCTTAGCACTATATAAAAATAGGACTAGATCGGGGTAAAGACCAATACCTATGATTGGTAGAAAGAGACAGATCAAAATAAAAAGTTCGCGTGGTCCCGAATCTTGAAAATAAGGATTTGGGATATTAAAATCCTTATATCCATAAAACATTCGACGTAACATGGATAACAAATAAATGGGAGTTAATATCATTCCAATTGCCGCTATTGCAGTAATAATGATCCGAAAGGTCGAAGAATAATTATGATTAGTAATTATGCTCAAAAATATCATAAATTCTGCTACAAAACCACTCATTCCTGGCAATGCAAGAGAAGCCATTGAAAAGCTACTGAACATAGTAAAGATTTTAGGAATTGATATAGCGATTCCTCCCATTTCATCAAGAAAAAGAGTACGTATCCTATCATAACTTGTTCCTACTAAGAAAAAAAGTGCAGCGCCAATTAATCCATGAGAAATCATTTGCAAAATGGCTCCATTGAGACCTGTATACGTCATGGAACCAATTCCTATAATTACAAAACCCATATGAGATATTGATGAATAGGCTATCCTTCTTTTCAAATTGCGTTGACCCATAGAAGTTAGAGCTGCATAGATAATTTGCACTGCTCCTATGATAATCAACCACGGTGAAAACAAAGAATGAGCATGAGGTAACAATTCCATATTGATCCGAATCAACCCATATCCTCCCATTTTCAATAGAACTCCGGCCAAAAGCATACATGTACTATAATGTGCTTCCCCATGAGTATCCGGTAACCAGGTATGTAAAGGGAAGATTGGTAATTTTATTGCATAAGCGATCAAAAACCCTAAATAGAATAGCATTTCAAGTGTGATGGGATAATCTTTTTTAGCTAATAATTCGAAATCGAATGCTGGTCCATGAGATCCATAGAGACCCATACTTAAAGCTCCCATTAAAATAAAAATGGAACCACCCGCAGTATACAAAAGAAATTTTGTGGCTGAATAGAGACGTCTTTTTCCCCCCCACATGCATAAAAGTAAGTACACAGGAATTAGTTCCAACTCCCACATGAGAAAGAAAAGAAGAATATCTCGAGAAGCAAATAATCCCAATTGTCCGCTGTACATTGCCAACATCAAGAAATAGAATAATCGCGGATTTCGAGTAACTGGCCAAGCAGCTAAAGTAGCTAAAGTAGTTATAAATCCCGTTAATAAAATAAGCCCAATGGAAAATCCATCAATTCCCAGTTTCCAATGAAAATGAATAAGGTTTATCCAGTTATAATCCTCTTCCAATTGGATTAATGAATTATCAAAATGATAATGATAACGGAATATATAGGTCATTAAAAGAAGATCTAATAAGCAAATACCTAGGGTATACCATCGAATCATTTTATTTCCTTTATGGGGAAATAAAGGGATTAATAACCCCGCAGATATGGGCAAAATAACAATTATTGTTAACCAAGGTAAATTACTCATAATGAAGAGAAAAGAGACTTTCTATATCAAAACCCATGCCTTCATTTTTGGGTCGAATATGGGTTTTGATCAGTGAAAGAGGAAAAGGAGAATGAAAAATATGTATGGGACTAACTCTTTTTCTTTTTTGATGGATCAGTAAGCTAGACCCATACTGCGCGTTGTTTCATGCCATAAATAAACACGTACACTTAAAAAATCCGTTGGACAAGCCGATTCACACCTCTTACAACCTACGCAGTCTTCTGTTCTTGGAGCAGAAGCAATTTGCTTAGCTTTACATCCTTCCCAAGGTATCATTTCTAATACATCTGTGGGACACGCTCGTACACACTGGGTACAACCAATACATGTATCATAAATTTTGACTGAATGTGCCATTGAATCTAAGAACTCCATTAGTAGAAAAAGTGTTTCATTGAATAAGATTTTTTTAATATATAGCCAGTGATGATATATTATGAATATCAAGCAAATCAATAATTGTATTATCGGTGATATAATGAGTAGATTCGGATTCTATCTTTTTGCTTTATAAAACATTTTACCCAATCTGGTCTTAAACAGATCATTTGGATAATGAGTTAAAATATGAATTATGCTCTTGATTGATTTTAGAAAAAAATCCTTCTATAAACTATAAATAAAGGATTTAGATCTATTTTTAGGGAGACAAACCTAGTATCTATTTGAATAGAAATAGATATACAAATTATTTTTCATATAGAAGGAGATCTTTATTACCATTTTGACAAATTAAATTGATCGATACGAGTTGATTTTCTGTTACGATATATTGCCAGAACAATAGCTAATCCAATAGCTGCTTCAGCAGCAGCAATAGCTATAACAAAGATCGAAAAGATATCCCCCTTTACTTGCCTACTATCAAAAAAATAGGAGAATGTTACTAGGTTTAAATTAACTGCATTGAGTATTAGCTCAAGACACATAAGTGCTTTAACCATGTTTCGACTTGTTACTAGCCCATAAATACCGATAGAGAATAAATAAGCACCTAAAAGAAGCGCATGTTCGAGCATAATAGAGGAATTCTTCATACCTTGATCTCTTCAGATACAAACAAAAGTGGTAGTTTCTAATTTACATGACACGATCTATGAAGATAAAACAGCGTATTTATGCCGCTGCCGCACGAGAGCTTTCATTTTCAAACTGTTTCTTCTCGACGAGCTATAGTAATGGCTCCTATAAGAGCAATTAGAAGAATTAGAGAAATAAGTTCGAATGGAAGGAAAAAATCAGTGGATAAATGAGCCCCAATACGTTGAATATTGTTCGTTAAATCTCGTTCTAACATTTGATCTGATTTTTGAGTCAGAAATATTCCGAACCATGATATGTTCAAGATAATAGTAATTAGTGAACAAAAAAGACTTGTACAAACTATTGAAGTAATGCTATCTCCGATAGTCCAGGGAGCGGCATAATTGGGATATTTTGGATTATTTATCAACATCACAGCAAATAGAATCAAAATATTAACAGCTCCTATGTAGATCAGGATTTGTGCAACAGCTACGAAATCCGCGTTCAGTATAATATAGAAAAAAGATATACAAATTAGAACTAACCCCAATGAAAGAGCGGAATAAATTATATTAGTAAGTAATACTACTCCTATACCTCCTAATAGAAGACTTAGCGTTAGAGGAGCCAACAAAAGAATATCAGATATAGATTCAGGTCGATTCATTATGTGTACAATAACTTTGAATATTATTTCCTCCCATTCACTAAATAAAAAGTTAGCCCATTTACCTATATGCTATACTGGATTTGTAATTTCATTTGATATGGGCACTGATTAATTAATCTATAGCTCAATAATCGATTTCGATCAATCATACATCTGACATTATTAATGGAATGTCAATAGAATTATTTATTCCTGATTTGAGAAATCTTTTTTTTTTTTTAGATGTAATCGGAGCTCAATCTGAATAATCGTAGAAATGATTTGATCATAAAATTTGTCCATAGTTTCTTCAGACATACTAAGTTAGTTAATATGCTTAGCTCGGAATTGTTTGAATTGTTAAATCTTCAACAACGGATATTGGTAAACGTCCTAAAGCAATGTGATCATAATTTAATTCATGACGATCATAGGTCGAAAGTTCATATTCTTCAGTCATCGCTAGACAATTTGTGGGGCAATATTCCACGCAATTTCCACAAAAGATACAAATTCCAAAATCAATACTATAATTTTCCAATCGTTTTTTCCCCATATCTATTCCGACTTTCCAATCCACAACAGGTAGATTGATCGGGCATACACGGACGCATACTTCACAAGCAATACATTTATCAAATTCAAAGTGGATCCTCCCGCGAAATCGTTCTGATGGGATCCATTTTTCATAGGGATATTGAATAGTAATAGGTAAACGATTCATGTGATATAAGGTAACCATAAAACCTTGCCCAATGTATCTCGCAGCCTGTATTGCTTGTTCACTATAATTCATAAACCCAGTTACCATGGAGAACATGTGTAAAATCTCCTCGAATAATCATAGAAATTTCTTTCTCTTCATAGATTTGATCTATCAAATTTGGATATATTGCAAAATTGATAAGAATCTCTTCACGAAGAAAAAAGAGTTAGTTATATTAGTTATAAAAAAATAAGTTGGAAAGAGGCTGTTAGTAAAAAATTACCCAAAGCAATAGGTAAAAGAAATTTCCACCCAAGATCCAATAATTGGTCCATTCTTATCCTAGGCAAGGTCCATCTTGCCGTGATAGAAATAAATAAGAACAGATAGGCTTTAGCTAATATAATTAGGATCCCAATTGTTATATTAACGACCCCGCTAATTCCAGAAATAGAATCCCATTCAAAATGTTTCAGAATGGGTATGAATGGAATTGAAAAGTTCCACCCGCCCAAGTAAAGAACTGTTACAAAGAATGAAGAAGCTAATAGATTTAGATAAGAAGCAACGTAAAATAAACCAAATTTGATACCCGAATATTCAGTTTGATAACCCGCTACCAATTCTTCTTCCGCTTCTGGTAAATCAAAGGGCAATCTTTCACATTCTGCCAGAGATGAGATGAAAAAAGCTAAAAACCCTATAGGCTGACGCCACAAATTCCATCCTAAAAAACCATATCTGCACTGTGCTTCAACTATATCAATTGTACTTGAACTATTCGATAATTATAGTCGACAGAAACATCACTGTTTTCATCTCTATTCCAAAACCGTACGTGAAACTTTCACTTCATACGGCTTCTCAATGGTCATTAAGAAATAAAGAACACAATAAAAAAAAGCACCAGATCATACATAAATTGAACCAATGAGATTCCGTCTGCTACAAATAATAGGAGCTTTTGAACCTATCTTAACCTTCAGTATTTTTTTTTGCGAGAGAAAGAAAACTGTGTTAAAGGATTACTTCGTTCTGGATAGCCATTTTTTTAAGTAGATAGAAACATATTGTAGATCGGGGTTCTGGGGAAGTACTACTTGATCATCCCTACCAATGTCAAGTCCTTATTGTTATCCCATTTCTATGGAAATATCTTTGGTCTAGATATCAGTTTCTTTTGTTTTTTTCACTAATCTTTTTTATATCTTGGTGTTTCTCACCATCTACCTTTGCTCGATTTTGAGTATATAATGACGGTAACTTCATACTTTTATACTTTGCCTCCCCGCTATTGGGTCCCAATGACTAATATATGAACTGGGGCACACAGTTTTCACTGATTGTGCATGCTCTCACTCTTATACATGGGGGATGGGACTTAATCATCTTACTGCAAGATTTGTAAACTGTTTGATCTCACCCATATGACTATCTAGTTTTTTGATCGGAATATTCATCCCATTAACTTCTGTTTTTCCCTCTTTTTATAACTAAAAAAGGGAAAAATGAATCTCATATTCCAACGAATCACACGTAGAGATATAGATAACACACATAAAGCTAAAGGAATTTCGTAACTAATAGCTTGAGCAGCAGCTCGGAGACCACCTAAAAAAGAATATTTATTATTGGATGCATATCCTGCTATAAGCAGTCCAAGGGGAGCAATACTTGAAATTGCAATCCAAAAAAAAACGCCTATACTAAGATCAATTAAAACAATGTGGCGACCAAAGGGAATTACTAAATAGCCTAAAAAAATAGGTATCAACACTACCGCTGGTCCAATACTAAATAACCAAATATCCCCCCTAGATGGGATAATATCCTCTTTTAGCAGTAGTTTTATTCCATCCGTTAAAGCTTGAATAATTCCCAAAGGACCGGCGTATTCAGGTCCAATGCGTTGTTGTATTCCCGCAGATATTTTTCTTTCGAGCCATACAATAACTAATACTCCTATCGTAATTCCCAATAGAAGGATAATTATTTCAATTAGAATCCATATAAGACTATATATTTCTTTTGAAAATCCCAATCGAGAAAATAAATTGATAGCTTGTTCTTCGAGATCTGCTATATTAATCACCATTTTAACGATCAACCTCTCCCATAATGATATCTATACTACCCAAAGTCGTCATGATATCGGCTAATTTCATCCTTTTAACCAGTTGAGGAGGAATCTGCAAATTAATAAAACCAGGTGGTCGGATTTTCCATCTCCAGGGAAAAATGTTATCATCTCCTATAAAAAAAATTCCTAATTCCCCCTTGGGAGCTTCTACTCTCACGTAATGTTCTTGTTTTGATAACTCAAAAGTAGGGGAAGGTTTTTTACTGATAAATCGAGATTCAAAATCGTTCCATTTCGAATCTTTTCTCTTATTTAAACGTCGAACCTCTAAATTCTCATAGGGACCTCCCGGAATTATTTCTAGGGCCTGTCTAATTATTTTTATAGATTCTTTCATTTCTCCGATTCGAAGCAAATAACGAGCTAATGAATCTCCTTCTTTTTGCCATTGGATTTCCCAATCCAATTCATCATAACATTCATAATGATCCACTTTACGAAGATCCCATTGGATTCCGGAAGCTCGTAGCATGGGTCCTGATAAACTCCAATCTATTGCTTCTTCTCTACTAATAATGCCTACTCCCTCAACTCGTCTCAAAAAGATAGGATTGCGTGTAATAAGTCTTTCATATTCGGTCACTTTTGGAAAGAAATAATAGCAAAAATCGAAGCATTTATCTACCCAACCGTAGGGTAAATCTACAGCTACTCCTCCAATACGGAAATAATTATGCATCATTCGCATGCCCGTGGCAGCTTCAAATAAATCATATATCATTTCCCTCTCTCTTAAAATATAAAAGAAAGGAGTCTGCGCACCAATATCAGCCATGAAAGGTCCAAGCCATAACAAATGAGAAGCTATACGACTTAACTCTAGCATAATCATTCTAATATAGCTAGCCCTTTTAGGTATTTGAATATTTTCCAATTTTTCTGGTGCATTAACCGTTACCGCCTCTGTGAACATAGTAGCTAAATAATCCCATCGTGTTACATAGGGGAGATATTGCACAATTGTTCGGTTCTCAGCAATTTTTTCCATACCTCTATGTAAATAACCTAATATAGGTTCACAATCAATAACATCTTCACCATCTAGAGTAACAATAAGTCGAAGAACACCATGCATTGATGGATGATGAGGACCCATACTTACCATCATGAGGTCTTTCTCCCTAGCAACCATAATCATAACTCTTTCCCGGTTAAAAAAATCAATGAGAACAAAAAAAAAGAATGACTCATTAGGATTCGGAATTTAATAAAACATAATTCATAATTTTTGAAAATGAAAATTTCATTCAAATCAAAATTAACGCAGTCCACGAATATCTAATTGATCGATTAAACGTTTGTAACGAAGTCTATCTTTTTTGAACAGATAAATCAGAAGTCGTTTACGTTTACCCACAATTTTCCACAAACCTCTTTGGGACGAGTAGTCTCTTCCGTGCAGGTCCAAATGTTCAGTAAGTTTTTGAATTCGACTGGTTAAATAATATACTTGAGATTCAACAGATCCTCTTTGTTCTCTAGGAATCAAAGAGGGGCGAACAGACAAATTTTTGATCATAAAAAAATATTCCGAAGTTCAATATTATTTGATTAATTTAATTTAGAGTAAGAAAAAAGAATGAGATCCATTTCTTTTTGTTCATGGTCTATATATGTTTCGATCGAATGAATTTCTCTTCGGCAGAAATAAAATGCAACTTTCGTAGAATAAAGTTACCATACCAGCAAGATTTAATGTCAGAGTTTATCCGGGATTATTAAAAAGAATGATACACTTTCGTTTTCCATTCAGAAAGGAAAAAAGGGATGACGGAATGATTAATAAATTCCCATATTTAAAGGTCAGAGAGAAGAGCTATAGTAGATTATAGAACCATGTCCCTTCAGTTTTCCAAGTACCTCCAAGAGACCCTAGAGATTCCCATTGCTCCTCTCTACGGTCTTGGAGGATGTACTATAGTTATACCATTTCCTCTAATTTATTCATTATTTTCGGAATCTTCTCCATCTACTAAGGGAGGAAGAAAACCCTTGGGCTTTTTTCCCATTAGTAGTTCTCTCGGTATGTTCGGTCTTGGTCCCGTTATTATCATCCCATCCTTCTCACCGAAGAAAAACTCTCTTAAAGAAGAATAACTCGTAACATAAGAAAGAGCTTTTCTTGCGTCCGAATTTGCTTTTTTCCTCCAAACCTTGTTACGATGTTGTTTTTTGGATTTAGAAGTGCGTTTTTTTGGTACAGCCATAATCTTTTTAATAGTTCAATTTTATTTAGAAAAAATAGAAAATTTTTGAATATTATATACATATTATATACATATATATAATATATGTTTTTTTTTTTGTATTATACTCTATTTTTATTTTGTAAACTTCTTATATATCTTTCAGTTAAATTCATTGTTTATAGTCTAGTTCCATTTTATTGAGAAAAATATGATAGAATATTCTATCATATTTTTATTGCATTTTGTTATTATAGACTATTTACTAATAAGAAGAGATCCACGATGCAAATTGATAACAATTAATAAATTCTTACATACACTTACATACATATATCGAATTTTTAGTAAATGAAAACTATGTCATTTTAACATATTCAATTATTTCTCATATCAATAATATAGAATTGGTTTCATTTTCTATTCAATTCTATTCTTAATACTACTATTAATCTACAATACAATGAAAAAATTGAATTCTAAATTAAGAATGTGTGTGTACATAACCTCAGTACCTAAACTGAAAAAGAGTTCCTTCTTGCTCATCTTACAAATATTTGATTAGTATCAGTATTGACCAATGCAAATTCAAATTCTTTTGCAGAAAAAAGATAAAAAAAGTAAAAATGAAATATGAAATCGATAGGATTGCATCCCATATTCTATCGTTCTTCTTTATTCATGATCTATCGTTTTTATTTTATTCTCTTCAGGGTCTAGTGGATTGGAAACCAAGAATGTGGAATATCAAAATATTGATAATAATTATTGAATCTTCCTATGGAATTTATATACAAATATGCTCGGGTCGTGCCTTTCCTTCCGCTTTCAGCTTCTGTACCAATCGGATTAGGATCCTTTTTTTTTCCAGGAGCAACTAAGAGTGTTCGCCGTACATGGGCTCTTATTAGCATTTTTCTGTTAAGTGTAGCTATGTTTCTTTCTTTCAATTTGTTCTTGCAACAGATTACCGGTGGTCCCATCTATCGGTATTTCTGGTCCTGGGTTATTAATAATAAGTTTTCATTAGAGTTAGGCTATTTGATTGATCCACTTACTTCCATTATGTTAGTTTTAGTTACAACAGTTGGAACCATGGTTATGATCTATAGCGATACTTATATGTCGCACGATAAAACATATGTGAGGTTTTTTGCTTACCTTAATTTTTTCAATGCTTCTATGCTGGGGTTAGTTATTAGCCCTAATTTATTACAAATCTATTTTTTTTGGGAATTAGTAGGAATGTGTTCCTATTTATTGATAGGTTTCTGGTTTACGCGACCCAGCGCGGCTAATGCTTGTCAAAAAGCATTTATAACTAATCGTGCAGGGGATTTTGGACTCTTACTAGGAATTCTAGGTTTTTATTGGGTAACAGGTAGTTTTGAATTTCAATATTTGTTTGACAAATTAAACGAATTGACTACCGTTGATGGGGTTGGTTCGTTTTTTGTTACTTCGTGTGCTTTTCTCTTATTTTTAGGTCCAATAGCCAAATCTGCACAATTTCCACTTCATGTATGGTTACCTGATGCTATGGAAGGGCCTACTCCTATTTCAGCTCTTATACACGCCGCTACTATGGTAGCAGCAGGAATTTTTCTTGTAGCTCGATTGTTTCCTCTTTTTAAAGCTCTACCTTTAATAATGTATCTTATCTCTTGGATAGGTGGAATAACAGCTCTATTGGGAGCTACTATGGCTCTCGCTCAAAAAGATCTTAAAAAAGGCTTGGCTTATTCTACTATGTCTCAATTAGGTTACATGATGTTAGCTCTAGGGATAGATTCCTATCGAATCGCTCTGTTCCATTTGATTACACATGCTTATTCCAAGGCATTATTGTTCCTAGGATCCGGATCAGTCATCCATTCCATGGAACCCATTGTTGGGTATTGCCCCAGTAAAAGTCAGAATATGGCTCTTATGGGTGGTTTGAGGAAATATATGCCAGTTACGGGAATCACTTTTCTTTTAGGAACACTTTCTCTTTCTGGTATTCCACCTTTTGCTTGTTTTTGGTCTAAAGACCAAATTCTTAGTGATAGTAAGTTATATTCTCCCATTTTTGGGGGAATAACTTGGTTTACAGCAGGATTAACTGCCTTTTACATGTTTCGTATGTATTTACTTACTTTTGAAGGGGACTTCCGCGTAAATTTAGTTAATTCATATAACAACCATATTACACTATATTCGACTTCTATGTGGGGAGAAGAGGAGTCCGGGATATCAAATAGAACGAGAGCGGATTCTATGTCAAATCAAATTATAGGAAGTAATAATTCCTTTTCCAAAGAAGCATTTCAAATTTCCAATAAGATGGAAGGATTGTACAAAAAGAACAGAGGTTTGGTTATCACTTATCCTTTCTTCTTCCATAAGGGATCCTTTGCATATCCGAAAGAATCGGGCAAGACAATGCTATTTCCTTTAGTTATATTGGGAATATTGACTCTTTTTATTGGATTGATAGGAGTTCCTTTTTTTCGAAGCGGAATGAGTTATGACATATTATCTCAATGGTTTACTTCATCGATGACCCCTTTTGATAAAAAACATCCGGAGAATTGGCCCGAATTTTTACTAGACGTAATCCCCTCAGTTGGTATAGCATTTTTCGGTATATTGATTGCCTGTATTTTCTATATACCTATTTACTTCTTATCAAAGGATGTATATCATAAAACAAATTCTAATATGAAGATTATTATGGACCAATCGATTAATATTGTCTATAATTGGTCTTTTTATCGAGCTTATATAGACATATATTATAACATAATCTTGATTAAAGGTATACGAGGATTAGCTGAAACAAGTAATTCATTTGATCAATGGGCAATTGATGGAATCCCAAATGGAATAGGTTTTTTAGGCCTTTTTGTAGG